TAGTAATATTACTCTTTAATCTTTAGATTAATTTATATTGGTTGAAATTTAAATAATTTATCTTTTTTGGTCCTTTCGTACTAAAAAAAGTTTGTGTTTTAAGGATAGAAACCAACCTGGCTTACGCCGGTCTTAACTCAAATCATGTAAGATTTTAAGGTCGAACAGACCTAATAAAATAATTTTCTTCTATTATTATTTATCTTAATTCAACATCGAGGTAGCAATATATTTTTTCGATTTGGTCTCTCAAAAAATTTAACTCTGTTATCCCTAAGGTAACTTTTTCTTTATTCTTTTTTAAGGATCTTAAATTCTATAAAATGATTTGTTTAAAAAAAATTTTTATTTTTTTACTTCCCCAGTAAAATTTTTTCTTTTTTTTATTCTAGGAAAATTTTAAGTTCTATAGGGTCTTGTCGTCCTTTAAAATCATTTAAGTCTTATAACTTAAAAGAAAAATTTAATTTGTATAATTAAGAAAGTTTTTATCTCGTTTTACCTTTCATTCTAGCCTTCAATTAAAAGACAAGTTATTATGCTACCTTAGCTAAAAAAGGCTGTTAAAATTTCACTGAGCAGGTTTTATTTCTAATAATTTCTGGAAACAATGTTTTTGTTAAACATTCGGATAATTTAATTTGCCGAGTTCCTAAGTTATATTTTTTGAATTTACTAATTACATAATTTTTTTTTTTAATTTTTGTTTTTTTAATTTTATATGAACTTAATTTTTATAAAATTTATTTTAAAAAATTTAAATTATTAATTTTCTTGGTTAATTTAATTCCTTTTTTTTTAGTTATTAAAAAATTAGTTTAATTTTTAAAGATAATCCCTTAAAAACTTGGTTTATTCTTTTATTTTGGAATAACTGAAATTTAATTTCTTTCTAAAATAACTAGATATCAAAAAAAATGTAAATCTTTTATTTCTAGATTTCTTTTTTATTAATTATGAAACATTAAGCAAAATGATTTCTAGTTCTTTTTTTTTCGAGATAAATAATTTTTATTTTATTTCTATGTATCATGATACACAAGGAACAAATGTTTGGTTTTTCTTTTTTTTTAAGTTTTCTTTTTAATTACTAAAATTTTTAATTTTTTTTTAATCTACTCTAACTAAAATAATTGTTTTTTAGATTATGTTTAATTTAATAAACCTAAAATTATTGTAAGAAATTTATTTATAATCTATTTTAGAATAATTCTAAATTATTTAAAAATAATTTGGTTGAACTTAAATTTTTCGTATATTACCTTTACTAGTTTCTGTTATAAAAACTACTATAATTATAATTAAAAGCAAAAAAAGTATTAAAAAAATTCTTAGTTTTATTGATCTTAGTCTAAATGTTGATATAATTAATTTTGTAAATTTTCTTGATGAAACTTCTAGAAATCTTTTTTTTTCTTTAAATAAGTTAAATAAAAAAAAAACTATTAAAGTTGTATATATAACTTTATTAGTTCAAAATATTACTCTTTTTGAATTAATTAAGCTAATGATATAAGAGAATAACATTAGAATACCCCCTAAATAGATAATGAAAATGAAAAATCCGAATCATCTAAATAAAACTTTTTTTGAGATTAATCTTGCTATTAAAATAGATTGAAGAATTACTATAAATGCAATTACTATTGGATGAGAAGAAAAAAAGAATATAATGAATCTTCTTATAATTAATGTTAATATTAACCTATTTATAATTTTTATTAGTATAAATATTAAGAATTTTGTTCTTAAGTTTTGAAAGATATTTTTCTTAAAATTTGCAATTTTATGTTTTTAATAAACTACAAAACTATTTGAATGGGTTTAATCTAAAATTTTTATGATTAGTTTACTTTTTTTTTTCTTAGTTTGTTTGATTGTTTTTTTTAAAAACTATTCTTCTTTTTTAAATTCTTTACTAATTTTAGAGTCTATTTCTTTAATTGTGTTTTTTTTTTTATTTATATTTATGATTTCAGGGTTTTCTCTAAAGATTTTATTGTTTTATTTTGTTTTTATTGTTTGTGAAAGAGCTCTTGGGCTTTCAATTTTAGTTAAGTCTATCAAGTTTTTTGGTTCTATTAGATTTCGTTCAATGAATTTAACAGCATTTTAATAATTATCTCTTCTTTTTTTGTTCTTTTTTTTGGTATTTTAAGTGGTTTAAAATGATGAATTTTTTTAGGCTTGATACTTTTATACTATCCTTTTTTTCATTTTTTAAATTTTAATTTAAGCTTTTTTAGGAAAAATCTTTTTGTTTGTTTAGATTTTTTTTCTTTTTTAATAATTATTTTGACTTTTTGGATTATTTTTTTAAGGATTTTTTCTAGGCTTAAAATTTTGAGTTGTTCTTTTTTTACAATTTTTATAATTTCTTTTTTTTTACTATTTTTTTTTCTTTTTATATTTTTTGTTGTGAGAAATTTTCTTTTCTTTTTTTTTTTTTTTGAATCTACTTTAATTCCTACTCTTTTTATTATTATTGGATGGGGTAACAAAATTGAACGTATTAAATCTGGTTATTATTTATTCTTTTATACACTTTTTGGTTCGATACCTATATTAATAAGAATCTTTTTTTTGAAAAAAATTAGATTTTCTTTAACTTTTTTTTTTTTTGAAATTGAGGGAGTTTACTATATCATTTATCTGTTTTTAATTATTTCATTATTAATTAAAATACCTATATTTTTGGTTCATTCTTGACTTCCTAAAGCACATGTAGAGGCTCCTTTAAGAGGATCTATGATTCTGGCAGGAGTTTTATTAAAAATAGGAGGTTATGGTCTTTTTCGTTTAAGTTATCTTTATAAAAAATTTTTATCTCTTAATTCTATTTGGGTTTATATTAGGTTATGAGGAGGAATTTTGTCAAGTTTTATTTGTGTTCGACAAGTGGATTTAAAGTCTATTATTGCTTTTTCATCTGTCTCCCATATAAGTTTAGTTATTATGGGAATTTTAAGATTTTCTTCTTGTTCTCTTATTGGTTCTTTGATATTAATAGTGGCTCACGGGTTATGTTCTTCTGGAATATTTTTTTTAGCTAATGTTCTTTATGAACGTTCTGGAAGTCGTAGAATTTTTTTGAATAAAGGTCTTATGTCTATGTTTCCTTCTTTATCAATTTGATGATTTTTATTTTGTTCTTTTAATATAGCTTGTCCTCCTTCTTTAAATCTAATTAGAGAAATTTTTCTGATAAATGGTTTAATTTCTTGGAGTTTTATCTTTGTTTTTTTTTTAATGTTTTTCTCTTTTTTAGGGGGAGTTTATAATTTATTTTTATTTTCTTTTTGTAATCATGGTTCATTATATTCAAGAATCTTTTTTTTTAATTCGTGTTATTTGATTGAGTATTATATCTTGTATTTACATATCTTCCCTATTACTATTTTTTTTTTAAAATTAGATTTTTTTTATTAATTTTGTTAGTCTAAAAAAGACGTTGATTTGTGGAATCAAAAATGATTTATCTTCACAGAATTTTGTTCAATATTTTTTTTTTTGCGTTTCCCCTTTTTATCCTTACGAGTTTTTTTTTTTTTTTTTTTTCTTTTAATATAATCTTTCTAAATTATAGATATTTTTTTTCTTGGAATATATATATTTCTTCTTTTTGTGTTTCTTTTCCTCTCTATTTTGATTATGTTTCTTGTATTTTTATATCTATAGTCTTATTGATTAGAGGTTCTATCATCTTTTATTCATTCTATTATATAGAAGGAGAATTTTATAAAGTTCGATTTTTTTTTCTAATATTTTTATTTGTGATTTCTATAGTTTTTTTAATCTTGTGTCCTAATTTTTTTTGTATGTTATTGGGTTGAGATGGTCTAGGTTTAATTTCTTATTGTTTAGTTATTTATTATCAAAATTATAAATCTTATTCATCAGGAATAATTACGGCTTTAACTAATCGAATTGGTGATGTTTTTATTTTAGCTTCTATTTCTATATTTTTTTCAATAGGTAGATGAAGATACATAAATTATGTTTTTTCTCTTAATTTGGGTTGATTTAGACTATTTTTTTTTATTGCTTCACTTACTAAAAGGGCTCAAATTCCTTTCTCCGCATGATTACCTGCTGCTATAGCTGCTCCGACTCCGGTTTCTTCTTTGGTTCATTCTTCTACTTTAGTTACTGCTGGGGTTTACATTATAATTCGTTTTAGTTATTTCCTTACTGAAAACTTAAAGTTTTTTTTGATATTAATTTCTCTTTTAACTATAATTATATCAGGTATTTCTGGGGTCTTTGAATTTGATTTAAAGAAAATTATTGCTTTGTCTACATTGAGACAGTTAGGATTTATAATATATTCTATTAGTCTAGGGTTACATAATTTAGCTTTTTTTCATCTTATTACCCATGCTAGATTTAAAGCGTTGTTATTTATATGTGCTGGTATATTTATTCATAATTTTTATGATAATCAAGACATTCGGTTTTTTGGTTTAATAAACAAAAATTTTTCTTTTTCTCTTTCTATATTTAATGTTGCCAATTTGTCTTTATGTGGATTTCCTTTTTTATCTGGATTTTTCTCAAAAGATTTAATTTTAGAATTAGTCTTACTAAAAAAGTTAAATTTTATTTATTTTTTTTTGGTTTTTTTAGGAACATTTCTAACTGTTTTTTATACCATTCGCTTAATTTATTTTTTAACTTTTAAGAATGTTTTTTTTGTCCCTTTAGAATTCTCTAACAATAAATTAGGTATTGAATATTCTATAGTTTTTTTATTTTTTTTTTCAATCTTTTTAGGTTTCTTCGGTTCTATATATTTTTTTTTTCCTTATAATTACATTATTTTACCTTTAAATATAAAAGTTTTTGTTTTGTTATTATGTTTGATATCTTTTTTTTTTTGTTATTTGTATTCTAAAAAATTGTTTTATTATAATTCATATTTACTCTTATATTTAAGTCAAATATGATTTCTCCATTTTGTTAAAAGTGATTTTTTAAAATTTTGATTTTTTTCTTTTTCTTATAATATTACTAAATCTTTGAATGGATTTTTAGAATTGTATCTTGGCTATTACATTTATAATTATATTTTTAATGTTTCTTCTATTTTAAACAAATATATAAAAATGGTTTTTTCTTACTTTTTTATTCTTTTTTTATTCTTTTTTTTTGTTATAATGTTGTTAAATCTTTAAGTTTCAACTCTAATTTTTTTCAAAACGGGGTACTTCAAATCCCCCCCCCAAAAAAAATAATAAAATAAATAAAATAGAGAGGGGATGTATACTCTTAAATTAAAAAAAAAAAAAAAAAAAAACCTCTATGACGTTTGTCATGGGGCCAATTTTTTTTTTCAATTTTTTTCAATTTTTTCGGGAATCGTGATTTTGGCCATTTTTGGCCATTTTTGGCCATTTTTTGGCCATTTTTGGGGTTTTTTTCGAAATTTTTGGGGGTTTTTTGGCCATTTTTGGCCATTTTTGGCCATTTTTGGGGGTTTTTTGGCCATTTTTGGGGGTTTTTTGGCCATTTTTGGGGGTTTTTTGGCCATTTTTGGGGGTTTTTTGGCCATTTTTGGTCCATTAAGATATTTATAAATGATAATTTTCATTAATTTTATATTGAAAATATAACGTTTTTTAAACTATATAAATTAATTCTTGAGAAATTCTCATCTTTAAGTTCTAAGCTTAATGCATTGTATTTTGCTAAAGAATTAATAAGAGTAAAAACTACTTTCTTTTAGGTCGAAACTAAAAACAAAAACATTGCTTTCTTATTGAGAAGGTAACTCAAGTTGAGTAATTTTTCTTTGACAAAGGAATATTTTCTTTAAATTATATCTTCTAAAAATTAATAAATTTTAGTCTTTCTTATATTTTCAAAATACACGCTTTATATAAGCTAATTAATTAAATTTTTTTGATAAAATAAAATTTATTGCATTTGCTTATTTAATGTCTAAAAGATTTTAACTTTTCCTAAAACTTCAAAGGTTTTTGTACTTATATACTAAGACAAATTTAATTGAAATCGGAATCATTTGAATAAAGTGTTAATAATATACAAAATACATAGGCTTGAATAAATGCTACACCTAATTCTAGTGATGACAGGACTCTTTGAAGGAACGTTAATAAAATTACTAAAAAAGTAGAACTATTTTCTATTAGGTTACCTATTAGAGTTAAAAGTAAATGACCTGAAACTATATTAGCTATAAGACGAATCCTTAATGTTAAGGATCGAATTAAATTTCTAATTATTTCAATCAGAACTATAAATCTAATTAGAGCTGTTGGAGTTCCATTAGGAACTAAGTGTCTAAGTATCTTGTTTGTAAATTTAGTTCATCCATAAGCTATGAATCCTAATCATAAAGGTACAGAAATAATTATATTCAATGTGATATGACTTGATGGTGTAAAAATATTAGGAAATAATCCTATTATGTTTAAAAATAAGATTATTAGAAATAAGGTAATAAAAATTCTTTCCCTTCTATCTTTATTACTTTTCAGAGCAATTTTAAATTGCTGTCTAATTTGGTTAATAAGTCTTAGATAAATTGTCTTAATTCGTGATGGTTTTTTTCAAAATCTAAAAAATATAAAAAATCTTGCTAAAAGTATAATTCTTCAATTTATTTCCCCTAAAATTGTACTTTTTGGGTCAAAAGAAATGAATAGACTCAAAAAATATACTTTTTCTTTTTCATTTAATTTTTTTATTTTGTGTCTCTTTCTATTTTTCCATTTTGTTTCATTTATTGAAATTAGTCTTATAATTCTAAAAATTAGAATAATTAAAATTATCGGGACACATATCGGAAGAATTTGAGGTATAAATTCTAAGTACATCTTCCGATACACTTACTATGTTTCGACTTATCTCAATTTTGATTGAGAGTGACGGGCGATTTGTACACATAAACATTTTTATTCACTCTATTTTTATGAAAGTAGAGTTACTTTTAAGTTCTCTAATTTATCTTTTTGAAAGATGTTTTATGCCTTTATTAACAATGATACTCAATTGTTCTTAAAATACTCTGTCTTGACCTGAATTTTTATTTTAAAATGTTTAGGGTATTATAATAATTTTTATTATTTTCTTAAAACGGAGATATAGAAATTAACTAATTTTTAAGTAAGGTATTTGTGGATTATCAAAATTTAAATAATCAAGTATCCCTAAATTTTGTTTATGCTGCCATATTCTTTGAGTTTATAAACTTTTATTATTACCCTGGACAAATTTTGTGTTTCTATAGAAGGGTATCGAATCCTTTTTTTAAAAAAAGTTTTGTAGATTCAAAAATTTTTTGAATATATTAATTAGCTAGAATTTAACTTCTTGTTAATTATTATATATTCTTTCTTTTCTAGAACTACATTTTCCGTTTAATTAATTTAACTTTAAGTTTGACCGCGATTGCTGGCACTTAATTAATCAGTTGTCTTTCTTTTTTTTTATATTTTTTTAATATTAAAAACTTTTTATACTGATTTAAAATAAATTTCTTTTTTCATGTATATAAAAAAAAGTTTAATCGTATCTAGAATAAAAATTTTGCTCTAAATCGTTAAGATATCTAAATATTTTCAATATTGTGCTTTGATTTAAGCTAAGAGAGCAAAGTAGACATATCTGTAATTCTTATATGCAAAATAATTATTTTTCTTAAATTACTACTCTTTCTAAAAAGACTGGGTCAAGGTTGGATTATGAGTCCAATAGTTTTATTTAACTTATTTTTAGTATTTAGAATAGATTAATAATATAATAGAAATAAAAAGGTTGAATGTTGCGGTTGGTAAAATAAATTTTCAAGATAAGTTTATGAGTTTATCATATCGATATCGTGGGAGTGTTGCTCGAATTCAAATATAAAAAAATATTAGTATTATAAATTTAATTATCCTAGTAATTCTAATATTTCTTTTGAAAAATAGGATTCTTGTTAAAATACTAAATAATAAAATTATTAGATATTCTGCTATAAAAATAATTGCGAATCTTCTTCTTCTATATTCTGTGTTAAATCCTGAAACTAGTTCTCTTTCTCCTTCGGCAAAGTCGAAGGGAGTTCGATTTAGCTCAGCTACTGAAGAGAATACTCATAAAGCAAAGGGGACTAAAAATATATAAAATAAGAATAATTTTTGAGTATAAATCAAAGAATAAAAAGATAAAGATGACGTTATAAATATCATCCTTAGTAAAATAAAAACTAAAGATACCTCATAAGAGATTGTTTGAGCTAAAGCTCGTATTCTTCCAATTAACGAATAATTTGAATTAGATGATCATCCACTAATTAAAATTGGATAAACTCCAAGTCCTAAGATTGATAAAAATATTAGTAATGCTAATTTTATATTAATTAAAGGTTTTAAGTAAGGTATAAGTAAGGTTAATACTAAGCTTAAAGAAAGCCTTAAGCAAGGAGATAAAAAGAAAGGGATTGAATTTGATTGGATAGGTCAGTTAATTTCTTTTGTATAAAGTTTAATCGCGTCTGATAATGGTTGAATAATTCCCATTGGGCCTACTTTATTTGGACCTATACGAATTTGTATGTATCCTAAAATTTTTCGTTCAAGTAATGTAATAAAGGCTACCCTGACTAGGGAAAAAATTAAAATTGATATTATTCTTAAAATTTGTAAAAACTTTATTGAAATTTAATTTTTTTTAATTTTAATTTTGAAAATTAATAGTTTTGTTTAACTTAAAATTTCATATAAATAAAAGATAGAGAGGACTAAAAATTAAATATAATGGTAATGTTACTTTCCTTATGGGTTTTAATGTTTTTTTTATATTAAAATTTATTATGATATTATTAATTACAATTCGTAGATAAAAGAATGTGGATAAAGTATTTAGAATTAGAATAATTAAAATTGTAATTAATATTTCTCTTTTTAATATTAATAGAATTGTTATTATTTTAGGTATAAATCCTAGAAAGGGTGGGATTCCTGCTATTCTAACAAATAAAATTAGATTTACTGTGTTGCTTATCTTATTATTTTTAAAAATTGTTATAGTTTGAAATAAAAAATTTGTATTGGTTTCATTTATAAATTTCGTTGCTGAAAAGGTTATTATTGAATAAATTAAAAAGTATATCTTAAATGCTTTTTTTGATAAAATTATTGCAATTAATATAATTCTTAGATGATTAATTGATGAAAATCCTAAAATTTTTCGTATAGAAAATATTGTGATTCCTCTAAATGATGTAATGAGGGAATTCAATAAACAGAATAAAATAATGATTTTTTGATGAATGAAAAGTATCAAAATTGTAATTGGAATAATTTTTTGAATTGTTATGATTAAAAATGTTAATTTTCATTGAGTTCCCTCAATTATTGAAATTAATCAAAAATGGAATGGAAACATACCTAGTTTTATGAAAATTGCTAAAAAAATCAATATAATTAATAAGTTTTTTATTGTTTTTGAATTAATTGAAATTATAACAATAATAATTCTTGAAGAAACTCTCTGGATTAAAAAGTATAATATGGTGGATTTTTCTCTAAGTATTTTTTGATTAATCGCGATTAATGGGATTATAGAAAATAGATTAATCTCCATTCTTATTCATAGGCTTAGGAAAGAACTTGAGGATAAACAAATAAAAATTCTTCTAATTAAACTTGCTAAAAAAAGATTTTTTTGAATATAAAAGGAATTTTTTATTTCATGAATGATGACATTTCATGATTAGCAAAATAATCTAAAAAAGATGATAAACTGTAAATTTATTTATGAACTTTGTTCTTTTGCTATCTTAAATAGATGTAATAATAAAAAAGAGTCTAAAGTAGATGATTGTTAAGATTTGTCCAATTATAACAAAAGGTTCTTCTACAGGGCGTGCACCAATTCAAGTTAATAAAAAAAATGTTATTACTAGAATTCAGAATAAAATTTGTTTTTTAATATTAAATTGATTTCCTTGAACTTTTTTTCTTTTTTTTATTATTGGTAAAAATATGAGAATCAAAATAGATATTAAAAGAGCAATGACACCTCCTAATTTGTTGGGAATAGAACGAAGAATTGCGTATGCAAATAAAAAGTATCATTCTGGTTTAATATGAATTGGTGTCACTATGGAATTTGCAATTGAAAAGTTATCTGGATCACCTAAGTAATAAGGAAAGAAAGAGATAATCATAATTACTAGAATAAAAAAAATTAAAAATCCCATTAGATCTTTTATTGAAAAATAGGGTCTAAATGGAATTTTGTAAGATTTACTTGAAATTCCTAAAGGGTTATTAGACCCTTTTATATGAAGAAAAAACAAATGAAGAATTACTATTACTAAAACTACAAAAGGAAGAATAAAATGAAACACAAAAAATCGATTTAGTGTAGAATTGTCTACTGAGAAACCTCCTCAAATTCAAAAAACTAGAGTTTGTCCTAAGTAAGGGATAGCTGATAACAAATTTGTAATAACTGTAGCCCCTCAAAAGGATATTTGTCCTCATGGTAAAACATATCCTAAGAAAGCTGATGCTATTGTTAATAAAAAAATGATTACTCCTATGTTTCATGTTTCTGTAAGAAAAAAAGATTCATAGTAAATTCCTCGTCCAATATGAAGAAATATACAAACAAAAAATATTGATGCTCCATTAGCGTGGAGAATACGAATGAATCATCCTATATTAACGTCTCGACAGATATGAATAACTCTTTGGAAAGCTATTTGAGTATTAGGAATATAATGTATAGCTAAGAAGAGACCTCTTAGAATTTGAATTATTAAACATAATCCTAAAATTGAGCCAAAGTTTCATATAAGTGAAATATTTTTTGGTGATGGTAATTTAATTAGGGAGTTGTTAATAATTTCGAAAATGGGGTGTTTATAAATTTTATTAAATTTAATTATTTCAAAGGAGGAAAGTTTGTTTCCATTATATATTCTATCAAAATATCCCTTTTCTCAGGCATCCTTTGTTTTCAGAAAATAATTTAATTAAAATAGTAATTTTGGATATTACAAATGAAATAGTTCTTCTTTTCTGAATTAGAATAATTTTTATAAATTAATTGAGTAATGTTGTTAAATCTTTAAGTTTCAACTCTAATTTTTTTCAAAACGGGGTACTTCAAATCCCCCCCCCAAAAAAAATAATAAAATAAATAAAATAGAGAGGGGATGTATACTCTTAAATTAAAAAAAAAAAAAAAAAAAAACCTCTATGACGTTTGTCATGGGGCCAATTTTTTTTTTCAATTTTTTTCAATTTTTTCGGGAATCGTGATTTTGGCCATTTTTGGCCATTTTTGGCCATTTTTTGGCCATTTTTGGGGTTTTTTTCGAAATTTTTGGGGGTTTTTTGGCCATTTTTGGCCATTTTTGGCCATTTTTGGGGGTTTTTTGGCCATTTTTGGGGGTTTTTTGGCCATTTTTGGGGGTTTTTTGGCCATTTTTGGGGGTTTTTTGGCCATTTTTGGTCCATTAAGATATTTATAAATGATAATATGTAAAGATAATAGTCTTATTAAGACTTTTTTCAAGTTAGAAGCTTAAAATTTTTATCTAATCAATAATAATAAAATATAACTTTAATTTACAAAATTACTGTTTTTTTTAAACTATATTGATAGTTAGAATGGTTTCAATTTCACTATTAACAGTAGTGTACCTCTATTTTGGTTTTAACTAATTATTATTTACCTAATCAATAAATGAAAATGTAAAGAAATAGTCAAACAACATCTACAAAATGTCAATATCATGCTGCTGCTTCAAATCCAAAGTGGTGATAGGAAGAAAAGTGACTTTTTATTCTACGTAACAAACAAATAAATAAAAAAATAGTTCCGATTAAAACATGAATACCATGAAATCCAGTGGCTATAAAAAATGTAGATCCGTAAATTGAGTCTGCAATAGTAAATGATGCTTCTTTATATTCAATGAATTGAAGAAATGTGAAGTATACTCCAAGAGAAACTGTAATTAATAAAAGTGTATCAGATTTATTTTTTCTACCAGTTATTAAAAAATGATGAGACGCTGTGAGTGTAATTCCTGATCTTAATAAGATTAAGGTATTTATAAGAGGAATTCCTATAGGGTTAAATGATTTAATTCCTTTACAGGGTCATATTTGTCCAATAAAAATATCTGGTGATAAAGAACAATGAAAAAATGCTCAAAAAAACGATAAAAAGAAAAATACTTCAGAGGTAATAAATAGTATTATTCCTATTTTTAGCCCTTTAATTACTTCTTTTGTGTGGCTTCCTTCGAAAGTTGATTCACGAATAACGTCTCGTCATCATCTCCAAGAGATAAATACTATGAGAAATAAATTTGTTATTATTATAAAGTTAGGGGTTCTTCTATTAAATAATTTGGCTGTTGTAAAAACTATATTAAAAACTTGAAATGAAGCAAGAATAGGTCAAGGCCTTCGTGTTACTAAATGGAATGGAATTTTTGGTATATTCTTTTCAGAAACCTAAAAACTTTTAAGTAAAATTGAATTAAAAGTTCAATAGTTTTGTTTAACTTATTTTAGGATGTTACCGGTTAACCGACTTTCTATTTGGAAAATAGATTTGCTTTATTACAATAGAAACATATTATATTAAATAGCTTCTATGCAAATTGGTATAAAAGAGTGACCCGTTCCACAGATTTCTGCACATTGTCCGTAATAAAGTCCTGGTTTTGAAACTTTAAAATTTACTGAATTTAAACGTCCAGGGATTGCATCTACTTTAATACCTATCTCTGGAATTGAAAACGAATGAATTACGTCTAAAGATGTAGTAAGGCATTGAACTTCTGTTCCAAAGGGGACTAATAATCGAGTATCTGTTATTAAAAGTCGTCATCCTAAATTACATGGATTATATTTTAGTAGTTCGTTGTCGGGGATTATATAGGATCTATAGGAATTTCCTTGGACTGAATCAAAGTTTTCGTAAATTCAATATCATTGAGCTCCAAAAACTTTTACTGAAATTGTTGGGTTTATTCTTAAATCAAATAGATAAAGATAATATAGAGACGGATAGGCAATTAAACAAAGGATTAATATTGGTAGAATTGTTCAGATGATTTCTAAATTAGTGTTGTCTTTAAAATTGTAATTTGTAAATTTGGTTAAGCTTAATTGAATAATAATAACTAAAATAAAGGTGATAATTATAGATAAAAAAAGATTTGTATAGTCATGGAATTCTTCTATAACTGAGATTGTAATTCTTCTTGAATTTAGAAAGATGTTATAATATATTACTTTAGGAGAGTATTCTCTTTAATGATTTTTAATATCAATGTATTAAATATACTACAAAAGTTATTTTTTTCATTCAAATGTTTTTTCTTTTCATTCTATTAGAATTCCTAAGATTAAAATAACTAAAAAAATTAGTCTTGTTGTAGTTCATTTAAATAGGTTAGCTTTAAAGATACTGGGAATTAGAGGAACAATAAGAATGATTTCTACGTCAAAAATGATGAAAATAATGGCAATTAAAAAGAATTGTATAGAAAATGGTATTCGTGCAAAGTTAAAAAAGTTGAATCCACATTCAAATGGAATTATTTTTTCTCGTCTATTGTTTCTTTTTTTAGAAATAGTTAGAGATAGTCCTATAAGAAGAGCTGTTACAATTAATCTGGTTAAAGAAGCAAAGATAAAAACTATTATTTAAAAAAATACTTTTGGATTTTCAGAAAAACAGTGTTCTTTTGTTGGTGTTGATTTATTTCATTCAATTGATCATCTGTTTTTATTGATTATAATAGGAATACGTTTTCTAGATATTCTTTCCCATATAATAAAAATAAAATAAATGGTTGAGGTTAATCTAACTACTGATCCAAAACTTGATATTTTGTTTCAGATTTCGAAAAGGAAAGGATAGTCTGAGTATCGACGAGGTATTCCTATTAATCCTATAAAATGTTGAGGAAAGAATGTTAGATTTACTCCAAAAAACATTATATAAAAATGAATTTTTAGTCATTTTTTATTAAGTATAAGACCTGTAAATAATGGGTATCAGTGGATAAATCCTGCAAAAATAGCAAAAATTGCACCTATTGAAAGAACATAGTGAAAGTGGGCTACTACATAATATGTATCATGAAGAACAATGTCGATTGAAGAATTAGATAGTATTACTCCTGTCAAACCTCCTAATGTAAATAAAAATACAAATCCAATTCTTCATAAGGTTGAAATTTTTATATCTGTTTTTGCTCCACAAAATGTGGCTAGTCATCTAAAAATTTTAATTCCTGTTGGTACTGCAATGATTATTGTAGCTGAGGTAAAATAAGCACGTGTGTCTACATCTATTCCGATAGTAAACATATGATGGGCCCATACAATAAATCCTAAAAAACCAATAGCTATTATGGCGTAAATTATTCCTAATAAACCAAATGTTCTTTCTTTATTTCTTTCTTGAGTAATAATATGAGAGATTAATCCAAATCCTGGGAGAATTAAAATGTAAACTTCTGGGTGTCCAAAAAATCAAAACAGATGTTGGTATAAGACAGGGTCTCCTCCTCCTCTAGGATCGAAAAATGATGTGTTAAGATTACGATCTGTTAAAAGTATAGTGATTGCACCTGCTAAGACTGGTAAAGATAAAAGAAGTAGAATTGCTGTTAACATAACAGATCAAACAAAGAGTCTTAGTTTTTCTGCTGATAGATTTTTGTTTTTTAAATTTATAATGGTAGTAATGAAATTTAGTGCTCCTAAGATTGAAGAAATTCCAGCTAAATGAAGAGAAAAAATGGTTAAATCAACTGAAATTCCTGAGTGATAGAAGGTTGAAAGTGGGGGATAAACTGTTCATCCTGTTCCTGCTCCTTCTTTATATAGTCCTATAATTAATAAAGTTAGGGAAGGAGGAAGAAGTCAGAACCTTATGTTATTTATTCGTGGGAAAGCTATATCCGGGGCTCCTAATATTAAAGGTACTAATCAATTTCCGAATCCTCCAATTATAATAGGTATTACTGTAAAAAAGATTATGATGAATGCGTGAGCTGTAACAATTGAATTGTAAAATTGATCATTGTTAATATATAATTTTATGGATGTTCGTAAGTTTAAACGAATGATTATACTGAGTGACAATCCTATTATTCCTGATCAAAATCCAAAAATAAAGTATAGAATTCCAATGTCTTTATGATTGGTTGAAAATAGTCATTTTTCTAAGTTTTCTAAAAATTTTGTTGGTATAACCAA